TTAGTAAGGTGCCTGATAAAAGGATAACTTTGATAGAGTTAAACATGTGAAACGCCCACTCTTACTGATTATATTTAATAGAATTAAACTACTTCCTTAGGTATCAAAAACCTAAATACCTCATATACTAAAATATAAAAAAATAAGCTAATTAAGCTACTGGGTTCATACCCCATTTATGAAAGTTTTAATCTTTCTTTTTTTAATCTGAAATCTATATAAGCTTATATTTTTCTTTTCCATAATTACTGGAACTCTAATTGCAATTTCTTCATATTCATGATTAAGAATATGAATAGGACTGGAAATTAATCTACTCTCAATTCTTCCCCTAATGAGAAATAGAAAAAACTCCTATCCTGCTGAATCTGCTCTAAAATACTTCATTACTCAATCTTTAGCCTCAAGAATCTTACTTTTAAGAATTATTTTGTCCTTAAATTTTAAAGAATCACTTCTAGAAAATTTGCAATTTTCAAGAATTATTCTAAATTCTGCTCTTCTAACCAAAATAGGAGCAGCCCCCTTCCATGCTTGATTCCCTGAAGTAATGGAAGGATTAAACTGAAATTTAGGCTTATTAATATTAACATGACAGAAAATTGCCCCTATAGTTCTAATTTTCTATAATTGTTCCTTAAGAATATTTTTTTTAATTATTATTCTGGCTTCAACTATTCTAAGAGGAATTTTAGGATTAAATCAAATCAGATTCCGAAAAATTTTAGCCTATTCATCCATTAATCATATCAGATGAATATTAGCTAGAATAATACATTCTCAAATTATTTGAATAATTTATTTTAGAATTTATGTAATTATTACCCTAAATATTACTGTAATTTTAAAGGAATTTCAAATTTTTTATTTAAATCAATTATTTAATTTCATAAATTTTTCAAAAACTATGAAATTTGCCTTCATTTTAAATTTTTTCTCACTAGGAGGAGTGCCCCCTCTATTAGGATTTTATCCGAAATGATTAGTGATTAATAACCTAGTGGAAAATAATTTTTATTTATTAAGCACAATATTAATCATTTTTACTTTAATCACCTTATTTTTTTATCTACGACTAAGATTTCTAACTTTGATAATTACTTCTAAAGAAGCGTTAATTTTTAACCCCAAAACCCTAAAATTTAAAATTATATGAATTAATTTTATTTCACTTTCAGGATTATTGGTTTGTACACTTATTTCCAACTTTTTCTAAGGATTTAAGTTAAATTAAACTGCCAGCCTTCAAAGCTGGAAATAGAATAAGGTTTCTAAGCCTTAGATATAGTATCACCTTCAAATTTGCAATTTGAAATCATTATTGACTATAAGACTTTTTGGTGAAAGAAAATTTATTTCGTTGGTAAATTTACAATTTACTGCCTATACTCAGCCATTTCACCGAACAAATGATTATTTTCAACAAATCATAAAGACATTGGAACTTTATATTTTCTCTTTGGAGCCTGAGCAGGAATAGCAGGAACCTCCTTAAGAATTTTAATTCGTGCTGAATTGGGATCTCCGGGATCCTTAATTGGTGATGATCAAATTTACAATGTAATTGTTACAGCCCATGCTTTTATCATAATTTTTTTTATGGTTATACCAATCATAATTGGAGGCTTTGGAAATTGACTAGTACCCCTAATACTAGGCGCTCCTGATATAGCCTTTCCTCGAATAAACAATATAAGATTTTGATTACTCCCGCCATCTTTGTTGTTACTAATTATAAGAAGAATCGTAGAAAATGGTGCAGGAACCGGTTGAACTGTCTACCCTCCTCTGGCAGCAAATGTAGCTCATAGAGGATCTTCAGTTGATTTAGCAATTTTTAGACTACATTTAGCTGGAATTTCATCAATTTTAGGAGCAGTAAATTTTATTACTACAGTAATTAATATACGGCCAAGAGGTATAAATATGGATCGAATACCCCTATTCGTCTGAGCTGTAAAAATTACAGCTATTTTACTCTTACTTTCCTTACCTGTTCTAGCCGGAGCTATTACTATATTATTGACAGATCGAAATCTCAACACCTCATTTTTTGACCCGGCAGGAGGAGGTGATCCAATTCTTTACCAACATTTATTTTGATTTTTTGGGCATCCTGAAGTCTATATTTTAATTTTACCCGGATTTGGAATAATTTCCCATATTATTAGCCAAGAAAGAAACAAAAAAGAAGCTTTCGGAACCTTGGGAATAATTTATGCTATAATAGCTATTGGCTTACTTGGATTTGTTGTATGAGCTCACCACATATTTACGGTCGGAATAGATGTTGATACTCGAGCCTATTTTACATCAGCAACAATAATTATTGCTGTCCCTACAGGAATTAAGGTTTTTAGATGACTAGCTACATTCCATGGAACCCAAATTCTTTATAGACCAGCATCTTTATGAGCTCTTGGATTTGTATTTTTATTTACAGTTGGAGGATTAACCGGCGTAGTTCTTGCTAATTCGTCATTAGATATTATTCTACATGATACTTACTATGTAGTTGCACATTTTCATTATGTTTTATCTATAGGAGCTGTGTTTGCAATCATAGCAGGACTAGTACAGTGATTCCCTCTATTTACTGGATTAACTCTTCATGAAAAATGACTTAAAGTTCAATTTTTTGTTATATTTGTTGGAGTAAATGCTACATTTTTCCCTCAACATTTCTTAGGATTAAGAGGAATACCTCGTCGTTATTCTGATTATCCAGATCCTTTTACTAAATGAAATGTGGTATCTTCTATTGGTTCTCTTATTTCATTAATAGGAGTAATTTTATTATTATATATTTTTTGAGAAGCTCTTGCAGTTCAACGGAAAAGTCTTTCTTCTAAAAGAATAATTACTTCTATTGAATGATTACAACATATACCTCCTGCTGAACATAGATTTTCTGAATTACCTATTGTAACAAATTTCTAATGTGGCAGATTAGTGCATTGGATTTAAACCCCAAATATAAAGTTTACACTTTTTTTAGAAATTGCTACATGAAAAACTCTTCTACTTCAAGATAGAGCTTCTCCTTTAATGGAACAACTTTCCTTTTTCCATGATCATACTCTAATAATTTTAGTTATTATTACAGTATTAGTTGGTCAATTAATAATTACCTTATTTTTCAATAAATTTATTCACCGATTTTTACTTGAAGGGCAAACAATTGAAATTGTTTGAACAATTCTTCCAGCAGTAACTTTAATTTTTATTGCTTTACCTTCCTTACGATTAATTTATATTCTTGATGAAGTAAACAACCCTCTTTTAACTATTAAATCAATTGGTCATCAATGATACTGATCCTATGAATATTCAGACTTTAAAAATATTGAATTTGATTCTTACATAATTCCTTCTAATTCATTAAAACCTTTCCATTTTCGACTATTAGAAGTTGATAATCGAATAGTAATCCCCTATGAAACCCAAATTCGATTACTAGTTACTGCAGCCGATGTTATTCATTCATGAACTATTCCTTCCTTAGGAGTAAAAATTGATGCTACTCCTGGACGATTGAATCAAGTTAGATTTGCCTTTAATCGAACAGGACTATTTTATGGTCAATGTTCCGAAATTTGTGGAGCAAATCATAGATTTATACCTATTGTTATTGAAAGAATTTCACCTAAATATTTTATAAAATGAGTTTATGAATCTTCAGAAACTTCATTAGATGGCTGAAAGTAAGCAATGGAATTTTAAACCATACCATAGTAATTGACACCTACTTCTAATGAAAAATTTAGTTAATCAATAACATTAGTTTGTCAAGCTAAAATAATTATTTACATAATAATTTTTAATTCCACAAATAGCTCCTTTAAGGTGACTAATTTTATTTATATTTTTTTTATTTATTTATCTCTTATTTAATATCAGAAATTTCTATAATTTTAAATATAGCTCTAAATCTGATCTAAAAAATAAAAATATTTTAAATTATAATTGAAAATGATAACAAATTTATTTTCTTCTTTTGATCCGAGAACAAACTTTAATTTATCCTTAAATTGAATAAGAACTTTAATTGGTTTATTAATTATTCCTACCTCATTTTGATTAATTCCTTCTCGATTAAGAATAATTTGAATAAAAATTATCTTTACATTACATACAGAATTTAAAATTTTAATTGGGCAAAATAAAACACAAGGTAGAACTTTAATTTTCATTAGTCTTTTTTCATTAATTTTATTTAATAATTTTTTAGGTCTTTTCCCTTACATTTTTACAAGAACAAGACATATAACTTTAACTTTAACCCTAGCCCTGCCATTATGATTAAGATTTATATTATATGGCTGAATTAATAATACTATCCACATATTTGCACACTTAGTTCCTCAAGGAACTCCTCCGATACTTATACCCTTTATAGTTTGTATTGAAACCATTAGAAATATAATTCGTCCAGGCACATTAGCTGTTCGACTTTCTGCTAATATAATTGCAGGCCACCTCTTAATAACTTTATTAGGAAACACAGGACCTATGTTAAGGGTAATCTTAATTAATTTTCTTATCATTACTCAAATTCTTCTTTTAATCCTAGAATCAGCTGTTTCTATTATTCAATCTTATGTATTCGCAATTCTTAGAACTCTCTACTCTAGCGAAGTCAATTAATGAATTTACATAAAAATCACCCATTCCATTTAGTCGATGTCAGCCCATGACCCCTTTTAGGAGCATTGGGAGCTATAACAACAATAATAGGCTTAATCAAATGATTCCACTTCTATAATAATAATTTACTAATATTAGGATTTCTAATCATATCATTAGTTATACTTCAATGATGACGAGATATTACTCGTGAAAGAACCTTTCAAGGTCATCATACTTATGTAGTTACTATAGGTCTTCGATGGGGAATAATTTTATTTATTACATCAGAAGTATTCTTTTTTATTTCCTTCTTTTGAGGATTTTTTCATAATTCTCTATCACCTAGAATTGAATTAGGAATAATTTGACCTCCGAAAGGAATTCAAACCTTTAATCCAATAGAAATCCCTCTACTAAATACTCTAATTCTCTTAACATCAGGATTAACAGTAACTTGAGCCCATCATGGATTAATAGAAAATAATTATTCCCAAGGACTTCATGGACTTCTTTTAACTGTAATTTTAGGAATTTATTTTACAATTCTTCAAGCATATGAATATATTGAAGCTCCCTTTACTATTGCTGATTCTGTTTACGGTTCATCATTTTTTATAGCAACAGGATTCCACGGACTTCATGTAATTATTGGCACAACTTTCCTATTAATTTGTCTTATTCGTCACTTTCTCGGACATTTTAGATGTATTCATCACTTCGGCTTTGAAGCAGCAGCTTGATACTGACATTTTGTTGATGTAGTATGATTATTCCTTTATATTTCTATCTATTGATGAGGTAGATATTTATATAATATAAATATTATATTTGACTTCCAATCAAGAAATCTAGAATTCTAGTATAAATAATTAAAATAATCATATATTTAGCCCTAATAATTATAATTATCAATATAATCTTAATCATCTTAGTAAATTTAATTTCAAAAAAAAGTTTCATAGACCGAGAAAAAAGATCTCCCTTCGAATGTGGATTTGACCCTAAAAATCCTGCTCGTCTCCCCTTTTCCCTTCAATTTTTTTTAATCGCAGTAATTTTTTTAATTTTTGATGTAGAAATTACTTTATTATTCCCCTTAATTTTAACATTAAAAATTTCTAATATTTTAAATTATTCAATAATTTTAACTTTTTTTTTATTAATTCTAATTTTAGGCTTATTTCATGAATGAAATCAAGGGGCCTTAAATTGAGCTTACTAAATAGGATAATAGTTAACTATAACATTTAATTTGCACTTAAAAAGTATTGAATATTCAATTTATCTTAATAAGAAGCAAATCTTGCATTTAGTTTCGACCTAAAAAATTTGGTATTTATTTACCCTTATTTTGATTGAAACCAAAATAGAGGTATATCACTGTTAATGATAAAATTGAGAAATTCTCCAATTAAAGAAATAGGTAATTCAAGATTAAGCTTCTAACTTAAATCTTAAGCGATGAAATTTCGTTTATATTTCTATTTATATAGTTTAAAAAAACATTACATTTTCACTGTAAAATTAGATTCATTATCTTATAAATTTACTTAAAAATAATTTCTATTTCCTTAATATCTTCAATATTATGCTCTCTTATAAGCTATTTAAGTTAAAATAAAACAATAATATAAATTAATCAAATTACTGTTAATAAAAAATAAATTTTTAAATGATTAATTGATAAAATTTGAAAAAATTTAGATAAAAATTTTAATTTCAAATTAATATTTTGTCCCCCATAATATTCTAATCATCCTTGATCAAATTTTTTTAAATAAATTTCACCTAAAAATAATGGATAAAAATTTACTCCCAAAGTAGAAATCATTGGTATATTTCATATTTGACCTAAAAACCTTCTTAATGTTAAAAATTCTAAAGATTTAAAATTATATCTAATTTTAAATTTAGCTAATTCATACCCAATATACATACCAAAAATAATCATAAATAAAGTTATAAATTTTAATAGTATAGGTAAACAAATAAAATAAGGTGAAGGGAAAATTATTCAACTTAGCATTCTTCCCCTAAAAACTACTAAAAAAATTAGTCCTGATATCCCCTTCAACATGAACCTTTTTTCTTCTCCCAAACAATTAAGACTAATAAAATTAAACTGACCAATTAATCTATAATAAGATAAACGAAACCTATAACAAACTGTTAAACCAATAGAAATATAAAATAATCTATAAATCAATAAATTTAAAATTCTTATTCTCATAACTTCCACAATTAAATCTTTTGAATAAAATCCTGATAAAAATGGTAAACCACATAAAGAAAAATTACAAATATTAAAAAAAGAACAAACTACAGGTATTTGATTAATTAAATTACCCATATAACGAATATCTTGACAATTATTTATTCTGTGAATAATAGCTCCCGCGCATATAAATAATAATGCTTTAAATAAAGCATGAGTTAATAAGTGAAAAAAAGCTAATTCATACCTTCCTAAAACTAAAATTCTTATTATCAACCCCAATTGCCTTAAAGTTGATAATGCAATAATTTTTTTTAAATCAAATTCAAAATTTGCTCCTATACCTGATATAAATATTGTTAAACTTGCAATCAATAAAAATATTATTTTTATTGATTCATTTAAAACAAAATTAAAACGAATTATTAAATAAACCCCTGCTGTCACTAAAGTTGAAGAATGAACAAGAGACGACACTGGAGTAGGAGCTGCTATCGCAGCTGGCAATCAAGAAGAAAAAGGAATTTGAGCTCTTTTTGTTATTGCAGCTAAAATTACTAAAAAAGAAATTAATTCTATAATTTTATCTATTTTTAAAAAATCTAAATAATAAATAAATCTTCATCTACCAAAATTTAATATTCAAGCAATAGCTATCAATAAAGCAACATCCCCGATTCGGTTAGATAAAGCAGTTAACATACCAGCATTATATCTCTTTACATTTTGATAATAAATTACCAAACAATAAGAAACTAATCCTAAACCATCTCAGCCTAAAAGAATAGAAATTAAATTTGGGCTAATAATTATTAATATTATAGATAAAACAAATATAACAACTAATAAAATAAACCGCACTATATATAAATCCCCGGCCATATATTCCTCTCTATAAAAAATTACTATAGAACTAATAAATAAAACAAATCTTATAAATAATAAAGATATCCAATCAAGTAAAATTGTTATAATAATAAGTGAAGAATTTAGATTAATTAAATTATACTCAATAATTACCCTATAATCTAATAATATAAATTTTAACCTAAATATAAATCTTAATAAAGAAAAAACTCCCAATATCCCTGAATAAATTTTACAAATACTCACTATCCAAAATAAATGATTATAACTTTGATATCACAAATCAATATTTTTATTAAACTATTTGAATAAATTCATAAAGTAAAATATTCTCTTTTTAGAACTAAAACATTCAATGGTAATCAATGTAAAAATAATAATATATATTCTCGAATAGAAATTCTAAAAATTCTAAAAATTCCTGAATAAAATCTACCATGTTGCGAATAAGAATATAAAAATAAAGAGTAAGCAGCTCTAAAAAAAGAAATTAAAGCTAAAAAAATTATTAAATATTTTCTATAACTTACTAAACTATTAATTAATAAAATTTCTCTTAATAAATTTAAAGAAGGTGGAGCAGCCATATTTGAAGCTCTAAATATAAATCATCAAAAAGATAGACTAGGCAAAATATTTAATATACCCTTATTTAAATAAAGGCTTCGTCTATGAATACGCTCATAAGTAATATTAGCTAAACAAAATAATCCAGATGAACATAAACCATGAGCTAATATTATTACTAAAGCCCCTCAAAATCCCCAAGAATTTAGAGTTATAATTCCCCCTAACGCTAATCCTATATGAGCCACTGAAGAATAAGCAATTAAAGACTTAATATCTCTTTGTCGTAAACAAATCAACGAAATAAAAAATCCCCCTACTAATCTAATAATAATAAAAATAAAATTTATCTGTATACCAATTATTAAAAATAACCTTATTAACCGTATTAATCCATATCCACCCAATTTTAACATAATTCCAGCTAAAATTATAGATCCTGAAACCGGAGCTTCAACATGAGCCTTCGGCAATCATAAATGAACAAAAAATATAGGAATTTTAATAAAAAAGACTATGTTCATACATAAATATATAAATAAATTATTTATATCATTTTTTATAAAATAAAAATCTAAACTAAAAAAAGTTTCATAATAAAAAAAAATAGAAATTATTATTGGCAAAGAAGCAAGTAACGTATAAAATAACAAATAAATTCCGGCTTCAATTCGTTCTGGCTGATACCCTCAACCAATAATTAAAATCAATGTAGGAACTAACCTAATTTCAAAAAATAAATAAAATAAAAATAAATTTATTGAAGAAAAGGCTAAATATAAAGAAATTATTAAATTTACTATTACAAATAAAAATAAATTTATAAAATTTTTTAATTTAAATAATTTTTCTCTGGCTAAAATTATTAGCCTACAAATTCAAAATCTCAGTAAAATCAATGAATATGATAATAAATCTCTTCCTAATAAATAGGAAATATTTGTTCAAATATAATTTATAGAAATATTGAATAAAAATAAAAAAGTTAATAAAAAAAATATAAACTGTATTAATCAAAATTCTGAAATAAAACTTAAAGGAATTAATATTAAAAAACAAAATAGAAACTTTATCATAAAGAAGAAAATCTTAAAATATAATCATTACCATGAGTCCGAATTATTAAAACTAAGACTGCTAATCCTAAGGCACCTTCACATACACTTATAGTTAAAAAAATTATAGAAAAAAAAAATTCATATCTTAATAAAGATAAATAAGTTAATAAATTAAAGTACATAGTAATTATAATAAATTCTAGTCTTAATAATATAATTAATAGATGTTTACGCTTAGAGGCAAATACAATTATTCCTGAAATTCTTAAAAAAACAGCTAAATAAATATAAATTAACATTAGTTTTAATAATTTAATTAAAATATTGGTCTTGTAAACCAAAAATAAGAATTTTCTTTTAAAACATCAGGAAAAAGAAATCTTCTTATCTTTAATCTCCAAAATTAAAATTTTTTTTAAACTATTTCCTGAAATTTCAATAATTTTTTTTAGTACTTCAATTTTAATAGGAATAATCCTCCTCTTTCTCAATCATCCTCTTTCTTTTGGATTTATTTTACTAATTCAAACTACTCTAATCGCATTAATTACGGGTATAATAAATTATAATTATTGATTTTCTTATATTATTTTCTTAATTATAATCGGAGGTATGCTAATTCTCTTTATTTATATAACTAGAGTAGCATCAAATGAAAAATTTAAATTTTCTTATAAAATTTTATTTTTAATTAGAATAATATTTCTATTAATCTTTTTTGAATTTTTTCTAGACTCATATTTTTTTAACCTTATTATTAAAAACTCCCTTTTCAATCAAAATTGAAACTTAGATTTTAATCTAATTATAAATAAATTCTTAACATGACCAATAAATCTAATTTTTTATTTAATTATTATTTATTTATTAATTACCCTAATTATAGTAGTAAAAATTACTGATATTAAATCAGGCCCTTTACGTCAAAAATTTTAATGAAAATACCTATTCGAAAAACTTCACCAATTATCAAAATTTTAAATAACTCATTAGTAGATTTACCCTCCCCTTCAAATATTTCATCAATATGAAATTTTGGATCATTATTAGGATTATGCTTAGGAATTCAAATTATTACTGGATTATTTCTAGCAATACATTATTGTCCAAATGTAGAGCTAGCTTTTAATAGAGTAGCCCATATTTGTCGAAATGTAAATTATGGATGATTAATCCGAACACTCCATGCTAATGGTGCCTCATTCTTTTTTATTTGTTTATATATTCATATTGGTCGAGGAATCTATTACAGATCTTATACCTTAATGGAAACATGAATAATCGGGGTAACAATTTTTTTTATTGTAATAGCAACAGCATTCCTAGGATATGTTTTACCTTGAGGACAAATATCATTTTGAGGAGCAACAGTAATTACTAATCTCGTATCAGCTATTCCCTATTTAGGAACTACCATTGTTCAATGAATTTGGGGAGGATTCGCTGTAGATAATGCTACTTTAACCCGATTTTTCGCATTTCATTTTTTATTTCCCTTTATTGTAACTGCCTTAGTTATTATTCATCTTCTTTTTCTCCATCAAACAGGATCAAATAATCCTCTAGGAACTAATAGAAATACCGATAAAATTCCATTCCACCCTTACTTTTCTTACAAAGATATCGTCGGAGCTCTTATTATAATAATACTCTTATTATCATTAACATTAATTAGACCGTATCTTCTTAGTGATCCTGATAATTTTATCCCTGCCAATCCCTTAGTAACTCCTATTCATATTCAGCCAGAATGATACTTTCTTTTTGCCTATGCTATTCTACGGTCTATTCCTAATAAATTAGGAGGAGTAATTGCACTAGTTATATCCATTGCCATTTTATACACTTTACCTTTTACTAATAATAAAAAAATATTAAGAACTCAATTTTATCCAATTAATAAATTATTATTTTGATCACTATTTACTATTATTATTTTATTAACTTGAATCGGAGCTCGGCCTGTTGAAGATCCTTACATTATTGTAGGTCAAATCTTAACAGTACTATACTTTCTTTATTATTTAATTAATCCCCTTATTGCTATTGCCCAAGATAAAATTTTATTCAAATAGTTAATGAGCTTGTTAAAGCTTATATTTTGAAAATATACGAAAGAGAATAAACCTCTATTAACTTGTACTAAATTTTGTTAACTAAATTAAAAAGATAAAAATAAAAATTTTTATCCTAAAAAATAATAATAAATAATTTAATGAAACCGGTAAATAACTTTTTCAAGCTAAATATATTAATTTATCATACCGATATCGAGGTAAAGTTCCTCGAACTCAAATTCATAAAAATCCTATTAATCCAACCTTAATAAAAAAAAATAAACTCAAAAGATCACCTCCTAAAAATAATATTCTACACATAAATCTTATAAATAAAATTCTAGCATATTCAGCTAAAAAAATTATTGCAAATCCCCCTCTTCTATATTCAACATTAAACCCTGATACTAATTCTGATTCTCCTTCAGCAAAATCAAAAGGAGTACGATTTGTTTCAGCTAAACTAGATACTAACCATATAAAACATAAAGGCAATATTAATATCAAAAATCAAATATTTTTTTGAAATTTTATTAAGTCCAAAATTCTTAATCTTAAAACTATAAATAAAAAAGACATTAAAATTAAAGCTAGTCTAACTTCGTAAGAAATTGTTTGAGCCACAGCTCGTAACCTTCCCAATAAAGAATAATTAGAATTCGAAGATCATCCAGCTAATATAACTGAATAGACCCCTAGTCTAGAAATCCTTAAAAAATACAATATAGATAAATCAAATCTAATATTCACTCTAAATAAAGGAATACAAACTCATAATAATAAAGCTAAAAATAAATTTATTACAGGAGATAAATAATATAAATTAAAATTTGATATAAAGGGGTAAGTTTGTTCCTTAGTAAATAATTTAATAGCGTCTCTAAAAGGCTGAATTAAACCTAAAACCCCAACTTTATTGGGACCTTTACGAATTTGAATATAACCTAAAACCTTACGCTCAAGCAAAGTTAAAAATGCTACTCCTACTAATACACAAATAATTAAAATTAACCTTGAAATAAAAATTAAAATTAAATCAATCATTATCAAGTATTATTTGTAAAATAAATTACATAAAATGATTCTAAATCAATTGCACTAATCTGCCAAAATAACAATTTCACTCAATATAAATATCTAATATATATACTTGATCCTTTCGTACTAAAATATATTTTATTATTAAAGATAGAAACCAACCTGGCTCACACCGGTTTAAACTCAGATCATGTAAAATTTTAAAGGTCGAACAGACCTAATATTTTTAGCCTCTACACCAAAAATTAATTTTAATCCAACATCGAGGTCGCAACCTTTTTTTTCGATTAGAACTCTTAAAAAAAATTACGCTGTTATCCCTAAGGTAATTTAATCTTATAATCACAAAATATGGATCAAAAATTCATGCATTTATGTTAATTAAAAAAAAAGTTTATTAAATTTTTCAATCGCCCCAATCAAATAAAAATTAAAAATCAAGATTATATTCCTAAAAAACTAATTATTAAATTTTATAAAACTCTATAGGGTCTTCTCGTCTTTTAAAAAAATTTAAGCTTTCTTACTTAAAAATAAAATTCAATAAAAATTAAATAGAGACAGCTATTTTTTCATCCAACCATTCATTCCAGCTTTCAATTAAAAAACTAATGATTATGCTACCTTAGCACGGTCAGGGTACCGCGGCCCTTTAATATTCAGTGGGCAGGCTCGACCTTAAATTATATTCAAAAGGCCATGTTTTTAATAAACAGGTGAAAAATCTTTTGCCGAATTCCTTTATTTAACCTAAAATTTATTATAATTTTTAATTAATTTAACTTTACTAATTCTATCATTATTACTAAATTTTTTATATTAAAATTTAAAATTTAATAAATTATTTAAAATTCTATATAAATAATATCTTTAATTAAATTAATTATAACATCATTTTATTAGTGAATACTACTAATCCTAAAAATTTAATCAATAAAAAAATATTTTTAAATCTTTTTATATAAGCTTATCCCCCTATAAATAAAATATTATTAAAAATAAATTAATAAAATAACCTATTTTTTTATAATAATAAAATTAAATTTTTTTCTTAAATAACTAGATATCTTTAAAAACGAATAACGTTTCATTACCAAAATAATATTTAAAATATTTATTCTACAATAAAATTTTATTATTTTAGCTCTTTTAAATTCGAGAAAATATTTTTCTTAAAAATGTTTAATAAACCCTGATACACAAGGTACAAAATAAAAATTTTCTTATAAAAATTTCAAATAAATCTCTCACAATACTAATTCATTATCATAATAAAAATTTTTTCTTAAATATACTAAAAATAAATTTTTTTTTAAAAATTATAATTAATTTTTTTATAAATAATAATACTTACAACTTCAAGTTAAATTGAATTTCACAATTAACTTTTTAATGTAAATAAAATACTTTATATCAAGCTCTAACTTGACTTTCTAGGCTCACTTTCCAGTAAGCCTACTTTGTTACGACTTATTTCACTTTAAGGTGAAAGCGACGGGCGATATGTACATATTTTAGAGCTAAAATCACTTTATAATCTTAAAAAAATTACTTTCAAATCCTTATTTATAATAATTTTCAATTACCAATCCTAAATTATAATTAATGTAATCCATCTCCCCCTCTATATAAGCTATATCTTGATCTGATTTACTTTTTTTAAAAAAATTATGAATATTAAAATTCTTCTAAAATATTCAAACTACGACGATATACAAACTATTAATAAAGGTAAATTAAATCGTGGATTATCGATTATGGGACAGATTCCTCTGAATAGACTAAAAAACCGCCAAATTTTTTAATTTTCAAGAACATAACTATTACTAATCTAGTTTAAATTTACATTTATAATAATAGGGTATCTAATCCTAGTCTAATAACAAATTTATTAAATAATTATCAAATAAAAATTTTTTTAAAAATTTAAAAATTTCACCTTATAAACCTTCAGTTAAAATTTTATATTAAAAATATATTAATACTAAAAAAAATTAAATTGTATTATTTGTGTAACCGCAACTGCTGGCACAAAATTTGTTAATACTAAAAATTTTTACTAAATCTAATTTTCATTAATTTTTAAAATTATTTACTGCGAATTTAAAAAATATAATTTTTTTTTTTAAAAAAAAAATTGAAATTTTACGTAAAAAAAATTTACATATAAATACAAAATTTAACCCAATTTTTCAAACAAAAATAAAACTTTGCCGACCTCTTCACCTCCGACAAACCCCCTAAAAAAACGATGCTCCCCCCTACAAATTGGCATAATTTAATCCTAACTCCAGCAGAACCTATATTTTTTAAAATACATCTAAATAGGGTTTTCAATCTTTCAACCTTTTCCTATTAAAATTTTAAAAAATTAAATGAAATATATTCATTTTCTCTGGAATTCAAGAGATAAATCCCTCCGTCTTTAACCTACAATTAAGCTAAATATTTATGGCCTATTCCATACTTATCTAGTATAACTTAAATTTTTCCCTATAAAATTATTATTCATAATCTTATCCTGAAGATTCATCTTAAACTAATATAAGTAACACCTTAACGTACCTATTCTTTCAATCAAAACCTTCTTTACCAATAAAAAGAATTTCCTTGATTTATTTCAAATAGTATAATTCATTCCTAACTCCAGCAGAACCTATATTTTTTAAAATACATCTAAATAGGGTTTTCAATCTTTCAACCTTTTCCTATTAAAATTTTAAAAAATTAAATGAAATATATTCATTTTCTCTGGAATTTTCAATCAACTCTACTACTCAAAACTTTCTTCATAACAAATTTTAATTCAATCAAAGCTTTCTTTACCAATAAAATCCAATATCAACACTTTCTAAAACAATCTTTTACTCAAATCGTTAGTTTAAAAACTAATCACTTTTTTTTGAGAAAAATAAAACTTTAACACCCTTTTAAAACCTACAAACTCAGTAATATTATCTCTCTTATAATAAAAAATATATTGATAGTAAATTTTAAAATAAATAACCTAAATTATTATTATTTATCTAATCAAATATTTCTTTTTCTAGAAAAAAGGGTAGTTTTTTTTTTTTTCAATATTTGGTATTTTCGATAACAATTTATTATATTAATAATATATTAAACATTTATATATTAATAACAAGTATATTAATATATATAAGTATTAATTATATATATATATACAAAATATTTATATTATTATATATTAAATTGTTATATATATATAATATATTTATAAATTAAGATTTAATAATATATCATTAATATAAATAAATTATACATTTACATATAAATATATAAATATTAAATAAATAAAGAATATTATTATAAATCTCTTATGTGATTTTCTTTATTTTTCAATTAATAATGAATTAAAATAGATATGAACTGCTGTATTTAACAATATCTGATAAAAATTATATATCCTTATATATATATAAATAGATTATTATATAATATAAACTTATTAGGTATATATTAATATAATTTTTATTTTAAGAAAAAAGCAAAAAAAATTTTGAAATCCAAAATTTGGATCCGCTATTTTCCGAATAAACTCAAAAAAGGGGCAAAAAAAAAAATTACACAAAATTACATAAAATTACATAAAATTGTCATATTTTTATATCACCATACTATGTTAATATTTTTTTTTACTTTTAAAAAGTT